TGTTTTATAAAATAAAAAAAATCTCAAAATATTTAATTCTATTTTTTTCTTATTTCTTATTAATTTTTATTAATTTAATAAAAAAATAAAGTAAAAGCGGGTAGCGGGAATCGAACCCGCATCGTTAGCTTGGAAGGCTAGGGGTTATAGTCGACGTTGATTCATCATTTTTAACGTCTCTAATTCAAAACTGAACGTGAAACTTTGGTTTCATTCGGCTCCTTTATGGAAGATGTATAAATTCCTATATTAAGACATGAACGAAAAAAAAAAATTCCACCCATAACATCTATGTCAGCTTTTCTGTCTGAATGTATTCAGAACAACCCGCTTTCTAGACGATCCCTATAGAAAAGAGGGGGATTATATTATAACAACCTTTCTAGTTACTTCGTTCTCTATTTCTATGTGAGAGAATCCTTAGGAAAAGCATTTTGTTTCTACCGAGCTAAAACAATTTGTCGATGTCTCTAGTAAACCAAAGTCATTGTTTAATAGCCATTTTGCTTCAATTTCCGTAATACAAATTCCAAATTAAAGATTTAGTTACGATTAGAAAGCCACTTTCTATCTTTATCCATGGATCCTTTACTCATACTTATTCAATTAGAAGTATTGATCTAATTAAAAAAAAAAAATTATGTTTCGTAATCTCATAATCCAATTTTTCAATTTTAAATTGATTCTTGGATACAAATCACGAGAATGTATATTCTTCCTCGAATTTTTCTTTGAGAGGTAAAGGATTAAATCCTTTTAAGAAATAAAGTTTTTGGTCGGAATGAAATATTAATCAAACCGAAAGACCCCTTAACTATATAAAGGATTATAGAACGAATCACACTTTTACCACTAAACTATACCCGCTACAATCCGATTATTGTATATAAATGAACCTTTTGTCGAACAAGAAAATGGGTCGTAATAAAAAGTTAAAAGAGTAAAAAGAAAGGATAGGATCATAAAATAATCATGAAAATTAGAGCGTTTACGTGTTGTATCAGAGAACCCAATGAGATTCGGAAAAGAGAATTCATTAAATTTCAATAACTAAAACTAAATAACAAGTGTTTTTTTGCCGGAGGTTTTTGACCTAGACGTCTCGACAAAACTACTTAAGCCATAACATACATGAAAATGTATTGTGCAAGAATCCACAGTTCCCTTTTTGTTATTTATTTACTTTACTAAAATAAAAAAAAGGAATAAAGAATAAATAGAAAAAATTAAGATAAGAAACGACACTTTGATTCGATATCATTTGATTCTATATCATAGAAATCAAAAGAGTTTTTATTTTTCCAATCGTAATAACAAGCAAGTATTTTAGTTTTCAAATAATAAAAAATTATTTATGATTCGTTGGAACAATAAATGGCGGGCCCGGCCTGGTCAGTACTTAGCCGGGCCGTGGAACTAAAAAGCACTCTCGGATGAAAAAAAATATTATGAAGGGCTCTTTCAATCCTTATTTTTTATAATGTAACATAGTATTATCCTTTTTCAATTGGGAGGAGAGATGGCTGAGTGGACTAAAGCGTCGGATTGCTAATCCGTTGTACGAGTTTTTCGTACCGAGGGTTCGAATCCCTCTCTTTCCGTTTTTGTTGATGACTTGGTATTTTCTTTCGAATTTTTCGCGAGCTCTTTTTTTTTTTTTTTTAATAGTTAAAAATGTGTAATAGATAAAATCCTACTAAGAACATTTTAAAATCAAGCAAGGAAAACAAAAACCTTATCTTTTATTCTTCACGTCCAGGATTACGTCCTGGATCATTAGACAGGAATCCGAAAATAAAGAGAGAAACAAAGAATATCACTACCGTGTAAACAAATAGTTTGAGAGTAAGCATTACATAATCTCCAAGATTTTTTTTAGTAAAAAAGAGAATAGATTCTCCGTTTTTATACCACATACCCTACTATTTTTATTTTTTATTTTGACACCAAGAAATAAAGTGGGGTGATCCAGATTTTTCGCGGTTGTACAAGAATTTCAATATTTGAATTGAGGGTGTAAGACTTATCTGATCTTATCAATTCTTTTCTTTGAATTTTTTTTTTTTCAATAAATCATGAATTTGTCTAGACATTATTAAATTAAAGATATCATCGAAAACTTACAGCAGCTTGCCAAACAAAGGCTAAGAGAAAAAAAAACAGGGGTATTACTGGCATAACATCTACGATTGGATTTAAAAAAGCGTAGGCCTCGGGCAATTTGGCGACGAAAAAACTACTTGAATAAAGAGCAGAGTTAAGACAGATACAGATCAAACTAAATATATTAAGCATAACAAACATTTTGTTCTTGAGGATAATTGTATTTTATTTATTTTGATTGAGTTATTAATAAATTGAGTTTTTTATTATTTTATTATTATAAATATGTTATTAATTATAAATATGTTATTATTCATAGAAAAGAAAAATGAATAAAAAGAAAATAAGATAGACCAAAAAACTTTCTTTGATTTGAACTCACCCAATCAAAAATCCTTCAATTCTCAAATCAAAAGAGAATAGAATAAACCATACTTTCATACAATATCTTAATTGAATTATATGTAATGATCAATAAATTCTGTTTAATTCTACGTCTACATGTATAAAAATTCTAGTAATCTATTTTATAGATTATAAAAATTCTAGTAATCTATTTTATAGATAATAGATATTTAGAATAGATAATAGATATTTAGACTTGAGTTGACGAACAACCAGTACCAATATTAGTGTTTATTAGTGTCGACTAGAAATGGGGCGTGGCCAAGTGGTAAGGCAACGGGTTTTGGTCCCGCTATTCGGAGGTTCGAATCCTTCCGTCCCAGAACATACCTGACCCACGATCATTTTATTAATCTATAATTTTATTAATCTATAATAAAAAATAAAATATATATCTATATCATAATCTATATCATAATAAAATATATCAAAATAAAGATTGTCTTTTCGACCAGTCTTCCGTTTAAGAGTATAATATTGTTATAGAATGTGATTCTTATTTCTTTTTTTTTTTATTAATCATTGATGGTTTAATCCAATATGGATTTCTCTTAATGATGATAAAAAGCGAATGGTACTTACTGTAAAACCTTATGCAAATAATGATATAGGGTAGGAAACTATTCAATCAATTAAATCTTTTTAATGATTTCTTATGAGTTCTTGGTACTCTAAGAAGTGTGAAATTTTTGAATTTATCCTATCACGTTACTTGAAGATAGAGATTCAAAATAACTTGTTTATTCGTGTTTATTTATTCATGTTAGTTATAATTTTAAAAAAATTATAAACAATGGGGTTAAATTGATTGAATTCTTGTTGAGACTTCGTCATACATTATCCATTCTTCATATAGAAGAAAAAAGTATAGATTATTATGTACCGACCGAACCGATGATTATTCACGATTCCATAATTGAATCAATTACATACTGGTTCCAAACTGAAGGAATGTTATGGTAAAACTTCGTTTAAAACGATGTGGCAGAAAGCAACGTGCGACTTGAAGGACATGATCAGCTGTGGATTCTTACATCCACCACTTTTTTATATTATATAGGAACGAAAGTGCTCTTGGCTCGACATCATTTGTTCTGTTCCACTGGAACCCTCATTTTTGAGAGTGTTGCCATGTAAATAGTACACGATGGAGCTCGAGTAGAACGTATTGATTAATTTCTCAAGGGCAAGAATCTAAGGTTAGTATCGATCAATAAATTGGAACAACTTCGTAAGTATATTTTAGATATATAAATCTAAAGGATCCAATTCGATAAAATTTAAAAGTTCATTTTGTTTAGAAAGTTAATTTTGTTGGAATTGGTAAAACTCTTTTGATCAAATCAAAAGTAAAGTGTATTACGTAGGAATATTCATACGATTCTTTGATAGAAAGAAATCACAAAAAATGGTATGTTGCTGCCGTTTTGAAACGATTTAAAGATCACCGAAGTAATGTCTAAACCCAATGATTCAAGGCAAAGATAAAGATCCTGGAACAAGGAAATACCGTTTTCAATTGTCTCAACAACCAGATCATATTTAAGAATCAAAATAGATTCTAAAGGAGACAGACAAAAAGGGTTAGAGACCACTCAATAAATTTAATACCTAAAAGGTTTCTTTTGAGTTATTTGAGAGTTATTCAACTTGAGTTATGAGGATACAAATAATTTTTTTTTGGGGGGGGGGGAAGACTAAGAAAAAGTATTTAAACTAAAATCAATAATATAATGAATTTGATGATTTTATGGATCTATTTGATATTATGATTCTATACATAGACATAATTTAGACATAGACATAATTTAGAATTTTCTCGAGCCGTACGAGGAGAAAACTTCTTATACGTTTCTAGGGGGGGGGGTATTGTTCATCTATCCCAATGAGCCATTTATCGAATCGTTGCAATTGATGTTCGATCCCGACGAGAGGGAAGAGATCTTCGTAAAGTGGGTTTTTATGACCCGATAAAGAATCAAATCTATTTAAATGTTCCTGCTATTCTATATTTCCTTGAAAAAGGTGCTCAACCTACAGGAACTGTTCATGATATTTCAAAAAGGGCGGGGGTTTTTACGGAACTTCGCCCTAATCAACAAATAAAATTCAATTAATGAAATAAAAAAAATGTGGATGATTTGTATATAGCCTTGTATAACCTTTTTGTTTCTTTGCTATTTCCTCTTTTGTTCTATTTATATCATACTAATTATATCATACTAAATTTATTTTTATATCATACTAAATTTATTATTGTTACTCTAAAAGAGTGTCTTTTATAACGACAAAAATCTATTTCTATTTTATTGATATAAATTTTATTGATATATATAAAATAGATAGAAAAAGATTAAGTGAATAAATAATAAATAAATGAAGTAATCGGGTCTATAAATATCAAATTTTGAGATTACTGTCAATGAGTTAAGGAACAAATAAAAAAACACAAAGGATTTCACTTGCTTATTTTAGTGAATAAACCTCATTTTTTACTTAATTTATTTTTTATTTTTCCACCAATATTGTATCAATGTTGTGTTGTTATAGAAATATTATATATAGTGCCAATCCAACACAAGTCCTTAGTTTTTTTTTTTTTTCTTATAATTCTAATTGTCTAATTGATTGGAATTGTTAGTTATATTTATAAATTGTTTTTTCTTTTGTATTCTTTTCTCAACATTCATATTGACAACAGTGTATCAAATAAATATAATCCGATCGTGGATAAAAGGATCCATTTATATCTCCGTCCCATAGCTTTTATTTCATTCAAATAATGGGTTCTTGTATTTTCTGTGATACAAGAAGTCTTTTTTTGATTAAGATTAAACTCAATAAAAATCTATATATACTATAGAATTAATGGATGACATAAGAGACAAGGAGCTATTTATAAATATTTTACTTTATCCCTATTTTTATCTGAGAATTTTTTCATCGGATCTGTTCATTTTTATTATGTTCAGAATCTAATCAATTAGAATTTTAAAAATTTTTGCTATTTTAATGTTTTGATTGGTTTGGATTGCGTTGTGCAATTCAATCTTTTTTTTATTGAGATTCCGATTGTATCTACACATTCTAATTATTTTATTTGGGTTGCTAACTCAACGGTAGAGTACTCGGCTTTTAAGTGCGGCTAGCATCTTTTACACATTTGTATGAAGCAAAAGATTCGTCCATACCATCGGTAGAGTTTGTAAGACCACGACTGATCCTGAAAGGAATGAATGGAAAAAGCAGCATGTCGTATCAATGGATAATTCTAAGAATATTTCATTCTTACCGAATAGGTCCAAAACCTTATTTAAATTCTTTGAATTCTTGTCGTGTAATAAAAAAAAATGAATTTGGTCGAGTGAATAAATGGGTAGAGCCCTACTACGGTTCCAATTATAGGGAAACAAAAAGTAATGAGCTTCTGTTCTTAATTTTTGAATGATTACCCGATCTAATTAGACGTTAAAAATATATTAGTGCTTAATACGGGAAAAACTTTTCCCATGAGTGGATTATAAATTTCTTATGAGTCCTAATTATTAGCTATTACCCATTATGGGGTAGAGATAAATGTGTAGAAGAAGGCAGTATATTGATAAAGATTTTTCAAAATCAAAAGAGCGATTGGATTGAAAAAATAAAGGACTTCTAACCATCTTGTTACCCTAGAATGAACATAAATCAATTAGATGGAAAAAGAGAGGCTAGAGAGTCTGTTGATGAGTCTTACTTGTTCCGAGGTATTTTCTTACTATAATACCTTGTTTTGACTGTATCGTACTATGTATCATTTGATAACCCAATAAATCACCTATTTCTTTTCTTGTTCAAATTTAAAATGGAAGAATTTCAAGGATATTTAGAACTAGATAGATATCAGCAACATGACTTCCTATACCCACTTATCTTTCGGGAGTATATTTATGCACTTGCTCATGATCATGGTTTAAATAGATCGATTTTGTTGGATAATGTAGGTTATGACACTAAATATAGTTTACTAATTATAAAACGTTTAATTAGTCGAATGTATCAACAGAATCATTTGATAATTTCCGCCAATGATTCTAACCAAAATAAATTTTTTGGGTACAACAAAAATTTGTATTCTCAAATGATGTCGGAGGGATTTGCAGTCATTGTGGAAATTCCGTTTTCCCTACGATTAGTATCTTCCTTAGAGGCGACAGAAATCGTAAAATCTTATAATTTACGATCAATTCATTCAATATTTCCTTTTTTAGAGGACAAATTCCCACATTTAAATTATGTATCAGATGTACTAATACCCTACCCCATTCATCTGGAAATCTTGGTTCAAACCCTTCGCTATTGGGTGAAAGATCCCTCTTCTTTACATTTATTACGACTCTTTCTTCACGAGTATTATAATTGGAATAGTCTTATTACTACAAAAAAAATGATTTTTTCAAAAAGTAATCCACGATTATTCTTGCTCCTATATAATTCTCATGTATGTGAATACGAATCCATTTTACTTTTTCTTCGTAATCAATCTTCTCATTTACGATTAACCTCTTCTGGTATCTTTTTTGAGCGAATCCATTTCTATGAAAAAAGAAAATATCCTGTAGAAGAAGTCTTCGTTAATGATTTTCCGGCCGCCATCTTATGGTTCTTCAAGGATCCTTTTATGCATTATGTTAGATATCAAGGAAAATCTATTCTGTCTTCGAAGGATACCCCTCTTCTGATGAATAAGTGGAAATATTATCTTGTCAATTTATGGCAATGTCATTCTTATGTGTGGTCTCAACCAGGAAGGATTTATATAAACCAATTATCCAAGCATTCCCTTGATTTTTTGGGTTATTTTTCAAGTATGCGACCAAACCTTTCGGTGGTACGGGGTCAAATGCTAGAAAATTCATTTATAATGGATAATGCTATGAAGAAGCTTGATACATTAGTTCCAATTATTCCTTTGATTGGATCATTGGCTAAAGTGAAATTTTGTAACGCATT